CATAAATCTATTCAATCTAGATTCTAATATAATATAATTCATAATATTTATATAAATATATAATAACAAATTACTAAAAAGATTAATAAAAAAAAGAAAATATACGAAGAAATTCGTCCACCCCCCACATATTTGATAGCTTCTCCCATAAAAAAACTTGAAATACCAACTCCATTTGGAATTCCATCAATTATTTGTCTATCAAAAAAATAATTGAATTTAGCTAACTTTCTTACACTCGAAATTAAAGAGACTTCAAAAAAAGCATCTATATAACCACGATTATATGACCAATCATATATAACATTGATTATCTTATCAGGAATAATTTTTTTAGTAACACTTTTTTGAAATAAATTCAATACGTTCAAGTTTTGTAAAGAAGAAAAAACAGGTTTATAGAGAAAAGACGCTATCAATATTCCGAAAAAAGCTATACTCACCGAAAAAGTTGCATTTGTAAAAAATTCATACCAATCGACAGAATTCTTTGAATTTTGATGTAAAAGGTCTATAGACGGAATTAACAATTTGGATAAGATATCCAAATCTATTCCATCTTGGCTGAAAGAAATTCCAATGGACCCAACGAAAAAAGTAAATAATACTAATACAAGCATAGAAAATAGCATAGTATTGTCAGATTCATGAGGATAAAAAAAGGGAATGTTTTTAGTACCAAAATAGGTACTCTCAACAAAAAGAAGTTTTATGCTTTTGACATTTCGATTAATTGTATTTGAATATTTCCTCTTCCGAAAAAAAGAAGTCCTTTCATTATTATTCATTGTTAATAAAGCTAATAAATGAATTTTCTTTTTTAATTTCTTTTTTCCTTCTTTGCCCCATAAAGATATTGAATAGAATGAACTATTTTTCTTTCCGTTGAAATTTTGAAAATGAACGTTTAAATATCCTTCAAAAACTAGTAAATAGATTCGAAACATATAAAATGCAGTTAATCCTGCTGTGGAACAAGCTATTATTGCGAAAATCGGTGAATACAACCAACTATCATTAAGAATCTCATCCTTGGACCAAAAACAAGCAAAAGGTGGAATACCACAAAGAGAAAGTGTACCTATTAAAAAGGCGGTTTTTGTAATTGGCGCATGTTTTGTTAAACCGCCCATAAGAACCATATTTTGACTTTTATCTGGAGAATATCCAACAATTGCTTCCATTGAATGGATAATGGATCCAGATCCTAAAAACAACAATGCTTTTGAATAAGCATGAGTAATCAAATGAAATAAAGCGGCTCGATAAGAGCCCATACCTAAAGCTAACATCATATAACCCAATTGAGACATTGTAGAATAGGCCAAATTTTTCTTCATATCTTTTTGAGCAATAGCTAAAGTTGCTCCTAATACTACTGTTATTATACCTATCAAAGCTATTCCACCCATTAGGAAGGGTATAACTGTGAAAAGGGGAAGAAGCCGAGCTACAAGAAAAATTCCTGCTGCTACCATAGTAGCAGCGTGTATAAGAGCCGAAATAGGGGTAGGCCCTTCCATAGCATCCGGTAGCCAGACATGAAGAGGGAATTGGGCAGATTTTGCAACTGATCCACAAAATAATAAGAGGGCGCAGAAAGTAACAAAAAAAATATTAACCTCATTCTTAGAAATCAAGTTATTAAATATTTGAAATAAATCCCGAAATTCCAAACTACCCGTTATCCAATAAAGACCTAAAATTCCTAATAATAAACCAAAATCCCCTACACGATTAGTTACAAATGCTTTTTGACAAGCCTTTGCCGCAATAGGACGTGTAAACCAAAAACCTATTAAAAGATAAGAACACATTCCAACCAATTCCCAAAAAATATAAACTTGTATCAAATTGGAACTTGTAACTAATCCCAACATTGAAGTATTAAAAAAACTCAGATAAGTAAAAAATCTCAAATATCCTTGATCATGAGACATATAATTATCACTATAAAAAAGAACCAGAATACCAACAGTAGTGATTAATATTGACATAATAGAAGTAAGTGAATCGAACAAGTAGCCAAACTCTAAAGAAAGATCATTATTTATAGTCCAAGACCATACATATTGATAGATTGAACTGTTCTGGATTTGATGAATAGATAGATCGATCGAAAAAATCATAACTATTATTAACAATAAAATACTAGGAAAAGCCCACATACGGCGAAGATTTTTTGTTGCCGTGGGAAAAAGTAGAAGTCCTACTCCTATTAAAATAGGAACTGGAAGTGGGAGAAAAGGTATGATCCATGAAAATTGATGTGTATATTCCATACAAAAAAAATAAAGAATAAAAAATATTTTGATTCTTAATGCATTTTCTTTCTTATTCGTTTGTTTTATCTCTTTTGTAAAGGGTTCGGTTAATAAAAAAGTGGATATATAAATAGAATTTGAGATTTTTTTTAATTATTCTGAATCGTTGCACAATACTTCCAATATTCCAAAGTACAAAGTAAAAATAGACCAATAACCAAATTAAATTCGAATATATATTATTATTATTTTATATTAATTAAGAAATATTAAATTATTACTTACTATTAATATTAATTAAATATTTAATAATTAAATAATAATATATTATAAAATAAATAAAAACGAAATTTGTAAAATTAAAATTAGTATCTATAGATTGAGGATAAAAAATAACACCAAAACTAAGAACATTCGTTTCTTTTGCTTTATGAATGAATCAGAAAAAACATATGAAATGACCCCAAAAAATAATCTTATTATAATTCAGAAACATTAGTTCATTTTTGAACTAATTGATACATTAATATTACATAATTGATACATTACAATTCCATTACAATAAAAGGAGATCTAGATATATATGTTTGGAAAGATTTTGAAAAGGTTTCTAATATTCAATGTTTTTACTTTAGATAGAAAAAAATAGGAAGGATAGCTAAGACGACATATGGCTAATTGAAGAATATTTCTTTTTCATTTACAGAACAAATGTCTTTCACATCGAACTATAACAATGAAAAAATTATCTTAATTATATGGCAGTTCCAAAAAAACGCACTTCTAGATCAAAAAAAAAAATTCGGAAGAATTTTTGGAAAAAAAAGGGGTATTGGGCAGCATTGAAAGCCTTTTCATTAGCGCAATCCATTTTGACAGGGAAATCAAAAAGTTTTTTTTGTAACAAATAAAAATGTTGCAATAATCTGAATTAGCTCGATTCAAAGAGTATCCTTTATATTCTTTATTATTATACTAATAATAAAGAATATAAAGAATATATAATCTAAATTTTTTAGAATGTAGTGTGAAATAATAATAGATATTAGAAATTAACGTTAAGGATTTCATTAAAAAAATGGAAATCTTTAGAGTCATAAATTGAATGAAATAATAAAAAAATGAGTCATAAACAACTACAAAAAAATGTTTTTTTCATTCCTAGATTGAAGTCAGAACTATCTAGTTTCAGTTTCAACAGTGCTTTTTTTGAATTTGAAAAAGTGTAAACTACGAAAAACCCATTCTCCATTGTTAAATTTGAAAACTAACACTGCAAATGAAAAAAAACAAGAATACAACTTAACTTCGTATTGAAATCGAAACGTTCTTTTTTTTTTTATTTGAATATTTTTTCGATTTTATTACTATACTTCTAGTTTATAGTTAATATGAATTTATAGTATAGAATTAGAATAATAATAGAATTCTTCAAATTTTTTAATGTTTAGTAAACAAACGTACTAAATTAATATTAATATTCCACGTTAATTGATTCTTTTAATCTCGACGATTGACTAATGAATTGGTTATTATGATTTCGAGTAAGCCGCTATGGTGAAATTGGTAGACACGCTGCTCTTAGGAAGCAGTGCTAGAGCATCTCGGTTCGAGTCCGAGTAGCGGCATGGCATCCTATATCGATATTCTAAAAGAAAAAGAATAAGTCCTATAATGAATTCAATTCCCGACTCCTATCCTAGTATTCATACCTTTTTTATTTTCATTATAGATATTTATTTTCATTATATATATATGATATTTTCAACTTTAGAGCATATATTAACTCATATATCGTTTTCGGTCATATCAATTGTAATTTCAATTCATTTAATAACCTTATTAGTCAATGAAATCATAGGATTATATGATTTGTCCAAAAAAGCCATGACAATAACTTTTTTCTGTGTAACGGGATTGTTAATTACTCGTTGGTTTTTTTCGGGCCATTTACCATTTAGTGATTTATATGAATCCTTAATCTTTCTTTCATGGGGTTTTTCCATTTTTCATATGGTTCCATTTTTTAAAAAGGATAAAAACCATTTAAGTACAATAATCGCACCTAGTGTTATTTTTACCCAAGGTTTTGCTACTTCAGGTCTTTTAACCAAAATGCATCAATCCGTAATATTAGTACCCGCTCTACAATCCCATTGGCTAATGATGCACGTCAGTATGATGATATTCGGATATGCAGCTCTTTTATGTGGATCATTATTATCAGTGGCTATTTTAGTCATTACGTTTCAAGAAGTAATCCAAATTCTTGCTTTTACCAAGAATTTGGATTCTTTAAATAAATCATTTGATTTTGCTGAAATCAAATACATGAATATGAATGAAAGGAAGAATGTTTTACGAACAACTTCTTCTTCTAGAAATTATTACAGGTCTCAATTTATTCAACAATTGGATCGTTGGGGTTATCGTATTATTAGTCTAGGTTTTCTCTTTTTAACTATAGGTATTCTTTCAGGAGCAGTATGGGCTAACGAGGCATGGGGATCATATTGGAATTGGGATCCAAAGGAAACTTGGGCCTTTATTACGTGGACCATATTCGCGATTTATTTACATACTAGAAAAAATAAAAAATTAGAAGGTGTAAATTCTTCAATAGTGGCCTCTATAGGATTTCTTATAATTTGGGTATGTTATTTGGGGATCAATCTATTAGGAATAGGACTACATAGTTATGGTTCATTTATATCTAATTGAATTAAAAAAATGAGTAACGAACTTAACCCGAGAAAGAAAAATATGGAAAGCATATATATATACTTTCCATAAATTAAACTTCCCAAAAATCGTCGAGAACCCTTTGAATCATTACTTGATTTTAAGGGTTCTCACAAACAACAAACATATTTACAATTCAATTTTTTTTAAGTGAATCTAACATAAAAATCTTTTGTCCAAAGGATTTTTTTCTCTTTTATATTTATTGGTTTTGTTTTATTCATTTATTCAAGAAAACTATCTATCAAAAATTAGATAGAATAGCTTCAACTTTCTCAACCGAGAATGAGAAAATGAAATCTGGATAAATACCAATACCTATTACAGGTATAAGGATAGAAATAGAAATAAATAATTCTCTCGGCCCAGAATCAAAAAAATAAGAGTTTGGTGTATTAAAAAACTTGTATCCATAGAACATCTGCCGTAAGATAGATAATAAATAAATAGGAGTTAATATCATTCCAATTGCTGTTACAAAAGTAATTAGTATTTTCATCATGAAAAGATATTTTTGACTAGTAATTATTCCAAAAAAAACTACCAATTCTGCAACAAAACCGCTCATGCCCGGTAATGCAAGAGAAGCCATCGATAAGATAGTAAAAATCGTGAATATTTTTGGCATTGGGATAGCCATCCCGCCCATTTCGTCAAGATTAAGAAGACGTAGTCTATCATAACTAGTTCCTGCCAAGAAAAAAAGCGCAGCGCCAATAAATCCATGGGATATTATTTGTAAAATGGCCCCGTTGAGCCCAGTATCACTTATGGAACCAATTCCTATAATAAGGAAACCCATATGAGATACCGAGGAATAAGCTATTCTTTTTTTTAAATTACGTTGACCAAAAGATGTTGAAGCAGCATAGATAATTTGAATAGAACCTAATATCATTAACCAGGGGCAAAATATGGAATGAGCATGGGAAAAAAATTCCATATTAATTCGAACCAACCCATATGCTCCCATTTTTAATAAGATTCCGGCTAAAAGCATACAAGTGCTGTAATGTGCCTCTCCGTGGGTATCTGGTAACCATGTATGTAAGGGTATAATCGGCGATTTGACAGCAAAAGCAATAAGAAATGCCATATAGAATATTATTTCTAGCGCCACAGGATACGATTGATTAGTTAATGTTTCAAAATTTAATGTTGGTTCATTCGAACCATATAAACTGATACCCAGAATTCCCATTAATAAAAAAACAGAACTTCCCGCAGTGTACAAAATAAACTTTGTAGCTGAATACAAACGTTTCTTTCCTCCCCACATGGCTAAAAGTAGATAAACGGGAATTAATTCCAATTCCCACATGATGAAAAAAAGTAAAATGTCTCGAGAAGAAAATAGTCCTATTTGACCGCTATACATTGCTAACATCAGGAAATAGAATAATTGGTATTCTCGAGTAACTGGCTGAGCCGCTAACGCGGCTAAAGTGGTAATAAATCCCGTTAGTAAGATAGGTCCTATAGAGAGTCCATCTATTCCGAAGCTCCAGTAAAAATCAAAAAAATTGATCCATTTATTATTCTCCGTTAGTTGGATTAGTGGATCATCCAATTGGAAATGATAACAAAATGCATAGGTTGTTAGAAGGAGATCAATTAAGCATATACAAATGCTATACCACCTAATTACCTTATTTCCCCTATGAGGAAATAAGAAAATTAAAGAACCCCCGACTATTGGCAAAACTACAACTATTGTTAACCAAGGAAAATAATTCGTGATAAAAATAAGATACACTTGGGCCAGAAAAGCCCGCGCTCAAAATAAAATAGAAAAAAATCTTTTCTATTTTATTTTGAGCACGGGTTTTTGCCAGTAAAAAAACGTATTCGTGTGGTGTTTTTTGAAACGTATCAATAACCTAGACCCATACTTCGAGTTGTTTCATTCCCTAAATAAACTCGAACACTTAAGAAATCCGTCGGACAGGCGGACTCACATCTCTTACAACCAACACAGTCCTCTGTTCTTGGGGCAGAAGCGATTTGCTTAGCTTTACATCCATCCCAAGGTATCATTTCTAATACATCTGTGGGACAGGCTCGGACACATTGAGTACATCCTATACATGTATCATAAATCTTTACTGAATGTGACATTGTATCTATCTATAGTAATTTTTGAACATCAAAAATGAAAATTATCGATCTAGTAAACTCCTAAATGAATCATATATTTATACACCAGATGAATCAATGATTTGTCAGAATTTTGCTAATCAAAATAGACGTCTAGATAAATTTAAAAGAACGAAGAGAGGAGGAACAGGATACTTTGATTGCTTATTATTTCGTTTTGCAAACGCAAACATGATCATACGTTGTGTAGCATACATGCTAATTTGAATTGATAAATATTACACTATTCAAAATTCTACTTTTGAGTAATTATGATTAATGCTATTTATTCAACAAATTCGATTGATTGATACGGGTTGATTTTCTGTTACGAGAAATTGAAGAAACAATAGCCGGTCCAATAGCTGCTTCAGCGGCTGCAATAGCTATAACAAAAATGGAAAAAATATTTCCTTTTAATTGGCGATTATCAAAAAAATCAGAGAAAGTTACGAGATTTATATTAACTGCATTCAGTATAAGTTCAAGACACATAAGGGCTCTAACCATATTTCGGCTCGTGATCAATCCATAGATACCAATAGAAAATAAATAGGCACTCAAAACAAGTACATGTTCGAGCATCATTGACCAACTCCTTATCAATTTTGATTCATTTCAATATGAACAACAATTCAACAGATTCGATTGACTAAAGAATATAACAAGTCTGGAACAAAAGAATATATTAGCAATCGGCAATAAAAAAAAATTGAATATGGATTTATATTGCTAGTTCTCTATTCTCTAAAGATTTTTTACTGGCGAGCTACGACAATTGCACCTATCAAAGCAACTAAAAGAATTATTGAAATGAGTTCAAATGGAAGAAAAAAATCTGTTGATAAATGAATTCCGATTTGTTGACTAGTACTTATCAAATCTTGCTCAATAATCTGATTTGGTCTTGTAGTCCAAATAATTCCGTACCATGATGTATCTGGAATAGTAGTTATTAGTGAAACAAAAATACTTGTACAAACCATCAAAGTAATCCCATCTCCAACGGTCCAAAGATGAAAATCGTCGTAATATTCTGAACTATTCATGAACATCACAGCAAATATGATTAAAATATTAATAGCTCCCACATAAATAAGTAGCTGTGATGCAGCTACAAAATGGGAGTTTGATAAAATATAGAATAAAGATATACAAACAAGAACCAGTCCCAACGAAAAAGCAGAAAAAATTGTGTTGGTAAGTAATACTACTCCTAGACTTCCTAATACAAGACCCGATCCCAGAAAGACTAAAAGAAAATCATGTAGCGTTTCAGGCAAATCCATTATATGTAAAAAAAAAGACAAAGAAATCGAAATTTCATGACCTTATTGATATGACCAGGAAAAAATTTTTATATACTTCAAATTCTCTTTGCATTAAAAAAACCCTACGGAGTTTGAATTGATATAGGTACAGTTATATAATCAATGTCATTCCAGTCTTTATACGAAAGAGTAGTTTGAAACTATACTAAAACGAAAGTCTAAAAGTCTATATAATTATTTAATATTTATATAAATAATAGATTTAATTTATATTATCTATTCTATTGAAAACATAGATTTCTATAATCTAGAATAGAATATCGAATATTTCTAATCTGATATCTAATTTCATTTTTTTATAATATTATTCTATCTATACATATATATTTATTTATATTATTATTATATATTATATATATTATATGATTTTTTTATTAAGAATTGTATTTAATTATAAAAAATTTTATTTATTAATTTGAATTGTTCGAATTGTATAATCATCAATTACTGACATTGGTAAACGGCCCAAAGCAATTTGATTATAATTCAATTCGTGACGATCATAAGTCGAAAGTTCATATTCTTCAGTCATTGATAAACAATTTGTTGGACAATACTCAATACAGTTACCACAAAAAATACAGATTCCAAAATCAATACTGTAATTAAGCAATCGTTTCTTTCGAATATCGGTTTCCAGTTTCCAATCAACAACGGGTAAATCTATAGGACATACACGAACACATACTTCACAAGCAATGCATTTATCAAATTCAAAATGGATTCGACCGCGGAAACGTTCCGGTGTGATTAATTTTTCATAAGGATATTGAATAGTTACAGGTAAACGATTTGCGTGAGATAAGATAATCATGAAACCTTGACCAATGTACCTTGCAGCTCGGACTGTTTGTTGACCATAATTCATGAACCCAGTTACCATAAGGAACATATCGTAAATATCTATGAATATTTTTGTTTTATTTCTTTCTCTTACATATAGAAGATCAATCTTTTTTTTTATAGTGAAAACAATTGAGACGAAGTTGTTAATAATAGATTACCGAGAGAAATAGGTAAAAGAAATTTCCATCCAAGATTTAATAATTGATCCATTCTTAGCCTAGGCAAAGCCCATCTTGTTATGATAGAAAGGAATAAGAAAAAATAAGTTTTAGCTAATGTAATAAAGAGATCAATTGTAGTTCCAAAAACTCCATATGTTTTTTTTATTTCAAAAAACTCAGAAACGAATATGTACGGAATAGATATATTGGAACCACCCAAGTAAAGAACTGTGACAAATAGTGAAGAAATTAATAGGTTTAAATAGGAAGCAACGTAAAATAAACCAAACTTTATACCGGAATATTCTGTTTGATAACCCGCTACTAATTCTTCTTCTGCTTCTGGTAAATCAAAAGGTAATCTTTCACATTCTGCTAACGAAGAAATTAAAAAAACGATGAAACCCATAGGTTGACGCCACAAATTCCACCCCCAAAAACCATATTTTGATTGCGCATCAACTATATCAACTGTACTTAAACTGTTAGATAATCCTAGTCGGTGATAACATTACTGTTCTCATCTCTATTACAGAACCGTACATGAAATTTTCACTTCATACGGCTCCTGGAAAGCCTTCAGTAAATCTAAGGACCGGTCCGATTATTGATCTCTTCTTGTTATATCCCTAAGAGAGATAAGATTCAAATCTATCGGACGGTTCTGAATTAGACCAATTCAATTCTGTCTGTTAAAAATAAAAAATTAAATAAGAAAGAGAAATCCATTTTAATATTTAAAATTAACTTCTGAATTGATCTCATCCCTTAAAAATCAAAATTTGAATTTGTTGAGTAATAATAGAATTATTCAATAAAATACTCTTTTAGAATTATCAATAACCCTAACAATTCATTTTCAATTACGAAAAAGAATTACACATTAGTTTCTTAATTATGACATGAATTTAATCTCCATGAATTAAGAAATACGAAATCAAAAACGAAAAGGAAATCGCTTTTTCGTTTTTGATTTCTTGTGTTTTTTTCGTTCCTATTCTTCTTTTTTTTTCTATTAAAAAGAGACTTAAAAAATTTCAAAGGATTTTTTCGTTCCTGATAGTAATTTATTTAATCAGTGGATGGAAGCATACTCTGGATCGGAATTGTGGGGAGTACTGCTTGATTTTTTCTACCAATTTAAAGCCCCAATTAGTATTCTTTTTCTATTATGCGTAAATTCTCTTTTGGATAATTTACAAAATCTGCGTTACTAATCCTTTGTGTATCTTGGTGTTTCTAACCACCCACTCTTTTTTTATTAACCCCCTATTTATTTTATGTTAATGCATCTATGATAATTCATACAAATAGTAACTAAAACTCAATAAGGTTGGTCTTTTGAGCCCGCTTCAAAACAGGATGACTTATTATCCAATCTTGGGTTAAACGGCCTCTTCTGTTTATAATTCACTTCATCCTTATACATAGAAAATGAGACTCAATATTTTTACTACCATTTTAAATCATCATACTAACTATTAACTAGAAGTAATATCGTATTCTGAAATTCTATTCAATAGAAGATGTTTTATTTCACTCATATAACTATCTGATTTAGTTCTTCAATCCTAATTGTGAAAAATAAATAAAATTAAGATAATGAAAGTATCTATTTAATTTATTCGACCCCTTTCCTATATAGTAGTATAAGTATAAAGAGAGGAGGATAGCAATAGCATCGAATAGCCTTTTCTGTTTCAACGAATCGCACGTAGAGATATTGATAAGACACATAGAGTTAATGGTATTTCATAACTAATCGATTGAGCAGCAGCTCGTAGACCACCCAAAAAGGAATATTTATTATTCGACCCATATCCTGACATAAGAAGTCCAATGGGAGCAATACTCGAAATAGCAATCCATAAAAAAACACCTATATTGAAATCAGATAAAATAAAGTTATAGCCAAAAGGAATTACTGAATAGCTTAGTAGAATTGATATAACTGATATGGATGGTCCAATACTGAATAAACGAATATCTCCCCTAGATGGAATAAGATTCTCTTTGAAAAGGAGTTTTGTTCCGTCTGCTAGAGCTTGAAGAACTCCAAAAGGACCGGCGTATTCGGGTCCAATGCGCTGTTGTATCCCTGCAGATATTTCTCTTTCTAACCATACAATTGCTAGTACACTTATTGTGATTCCCAATAGAAGAATAAAAATAGGTACAAGTACCCATAGAATTCCATAGACTTCGTTTAAAGATTCCAATCCGGAAAAAGAATGGATATCTTGGATTTCCGTTGTATCTATTATCATTTCAACGATCAACTTCTCCCATAATGATATCTATGCTACCAAGTATTGTCATAATATCAGCCAATTTCATTCTTTTAACTAATTGAGGAAGAATTTGCAAATTGATAAAACCTGGTGGACGAATTTTCCATCTCCAAGGAAAACCATTCCGATCTCCTATTAGAAAAATGCCTAATTCTCCCTTGGGAGCCTCAACTCTTACATAAAGTTCTTGTTTCGGCAATTCAAAAGTCGGAGACGATTTTTTACCAATGAATCTATATTCAAAATCATTCCATTTAGGCTCCTTTTCTCTCTCAAAGCAGCGGATTTCTAAATTTTCATATGGCCCGCCGGGAATTCCTTCCAAAGCCTGCTGAATAATTTTAATGGATTCCGTCATTTCACCAATTCTAACTAAATAACGAGCTAAAGAATCTCCTTCTTTTTGCCATTGAACTTCCCAATCAAATTCCTCGTAACATTCATAATTATCAACTTTACGTAGATCCCATTCTATTCCGGAAGCCCGAAGCATCGGTCCTGATAAACCCCAATTTATTACTTCCTCTCTACCAACAACACCTACTCCCTCAACCCGTTCTAAAAAAATTGGATTTCGCGTAATAAGGTTTTGATATTCAACAACCCTTGTTAAAAAATAATTGCAGAAATCAAAACATTTATCTATCCAACCATAAGGTAGATCAGCCGCTACGCCTCCGATACGAAAAAAATTATGCATCATTCTCATACCTGTCGCAGCTTCAAATAGATCATATATTAATTCTCTTTCTCTAAAAATATAGAAAAAAGGGGTTTGTGCACCAATATCTGCCATAAAAGGTCCGAGCCATAGTAGATGAGAAGCTATACGACTTAACTCCAACATAATTACTCGGATATAGCTGGCTCTTTTAGGTACTTGAATATTTCCCAATTGTTCCGGTCCGTTTACGGTTATTGCTTCTGTGAACATAGTAGCTAAATAATCCCAACGTGTTACATAAGGCAGATATTGGATAATTGTCCGGTTTTCCGCAATTTTTTCCATCCCTCTGTGTAAATAACCCAATATTGGTTCACAATCAATAACATCTTCACCATCCAGAGTAACAATAAGTCGAAGAACACCATGCATTGATGGGTGCTGAGGCCCCATATTGACTATCATGAGGTCTTTTCTTGTAGCTGGGACATTCATAGGTTTTTCCTCGATTCATTCTTCCATGAATCGTAAAAAAAAAGTTCATCTAAATTCAGGATCTAATAAATCGAATAATTGAATTGAAAATGACTCTTGAAATTAACGAATATGTGACTCCCTAATACCCAACTGATTTATTAAATTTTTATAACGTATTCGATTTTTCTTTGCCAAATAAGACAGTAGTCGTTGTCGTTTTCCCAGAATTTTACGTAAACCTCTTTGAGATAAATAGTCTTTTCGATGTAATTCAAAATGTGAAGTAAGTCTTCGTATCTTATTAGTGAAATTGATTACTTGAAATTCAACAGATCCAGGGTTTTCTTCTTCTTTTTTGTTTGAAATAACAGGTATAATTGAATTTTTTATCATAAAATAAAATGAAAGCTTTCCTCTCCCCCTCCTTTTTGATAGATATTTTTATTGATCAGTAATAGTAATTACACTAAATTTTAATTTTTTATATTATTTATTAAATTATCTTAATTTACTTAAAAATTATGAATTTCTTTTTTTTTTTTTTTCAAATAAAATTAATTACTATGCTTAAGCAATCCAATTCAAATATCTATATAATAGAAATACTATACTATATTTATGGATTCACAAAATAAAAAATTCTATTGTATACTAAAAAAAAAGAAGACGATTTTTTTGATTCATTTTTCTATCTAAAATCATTGAATTAGTATCAATGATGCGTGTGCGCATTTATAAATATATATCTTATCTTCACATATCTTATATGTGAAGATAAGAAATTATTCTATTCTAATTCTAAATAGAAGATAAATGGGAAGATTATCAATCAAATTTTCAATCGCGGATACATATGTATCCTTAATATACTGAAACGGCTTCCGTTATGGGTATCAAACCAATAGCGATTTATACAAGCTAAATCTTCTAATCTATAATTTGGCCAAAGAAAGAATTTTAAATTCATTAGTTTTTTTGTTTCTATATCAAGATCTTTATTTTTAGCCAAAACTTGACAGCCAGTATTTATTTTACTCTCATTGCAATTTTTTGTGTTTCTAGTATTTCTAGGATTCAAACAAATTAGAATTCTCAACTCTCTACGGCGTCTATTGGACAAAAGATTTTCAGGAACAAACAAATCAGTATGATTTTTATCTTTATTTTCTGTTATCTTTTGATTTCTTGTTCTTGGAATCTTTTTATCAAAATTCTTTTTATCAACACGACCTTTTTTTGGATTTCTTTGAAAAAATTGACGCTCATTCTTATGAATCAACGATAGGGTTATGGTTTGATACATAAAAAATTTTTCATAGTTTTTTCTAGACAAACGAACAGGTTCCATAGAAAATATTTGTTTTTCAATCAATTCTTTAGTGTCCCTAAATCCTGTAAGAGTGAAATCCGTATGATTATGAATCGCCATAGTATCTAGACTTAGTTGTCCCTTTTTTATAGAACTTATAAAAAATTTTTTTTCAAATTGCAATCTAATCAGGAGACAATAAAATTTGATCTGATCCATTATTCTTTCGTGTAAGAAATTAGAAAAGTTCAAATGAAAACCCAAATACTTGTCTAGTAAGAAAGCTTGTTCTCCATCTAGATCGTTGGGGTAGGAATTTCGATCTACGTCTATGTATAGATTTCGATTTTTACTAAAACTACCCTTTTCCCAGTATGATTCTTCATAAGCTTGGTTTTCGAGAGATAGATATATACCTAATGGATCCGCACCCGCATCCGCATCTGCTTCTTCTTTTGCTCCTTTTGGATCGAGATTAAGATCTTTGTTTTTTTCCGTTCCAGTGATTTTTTTCATTTTCCTAACATCGTTTCCATAAAAAGGGAAAAAAAGGGATTTTATTGGTAGGATCCAAGGATCCTTCTTATATGCATTATAAAATCTTGATAATTTTGAAAAGAACCAAAATTTCGATTTCGGATTCGATTTCGGATTCGATTTCGGATTCGATTTCGGATTCGATATAGAACGATTTGGTATTTCTACATTCATTACCATCCAATCAAAATACTTTCTATCCAGATTTTTTTCCATATCTATAATAGCATCTTCTGCTAGATAATTTTTGATAGAAATATCGTCCGTTATATCAAAAAATTCTTTTTTACATGTGTTGTCATTATCAGAAATGGTTTGGTTTTTGTTTGTTTGGAATGGTGATCTATATCCATAAATATATGAATTTTTCTTATCTGCATAATTTAGATATTTATATGACAAAAGATCATATCTATATTGTTTTTTAATTTTTTTTTTTAAATTTAATAAGTCTACCTCTTCGTTTTCGTTTTTGTAAAGAATTAATCGGGTTTTGTCATAGGAATCATAGTTGATTAAATCTTTATTTTGAGCCACACGATGTTTATTGATTCTATTTCTCCAGTTTTGTGGTACTAATCTCGACCATCTGCTCTCAGGTAAATCATATTGATAATGAACCTTTAACCAATTTGTCCATTGATTCATTACAGAATGGGGACGGTTCTTATGTCTTAATTTTGAATTAAATATTCCTTGTATTCTAAAAAAATAATTCTTTATTTCATTCTTAAGAAAAAAAGATCTTTCATGAGATTCAAAAATAGATCTTAACTTATACTTATATCCGTTAATAACTTGGATTTGTGATAATTTAAAAAATACATATGCTTGTGACAAAGAAGATACGTCACAAGAATTCTCTGAATTCGTATTCGTAATATTACAAGATTTTTGTATAATCGACATAAATGGAATTATACTTTGATGTGTTTTATCAATTCTTTCTGCATTTGTTTTTTTATTGGAAATGGATTTAGTTACAATATTTTTTGTTGATTCAAGAAAAAGTTGTATATTGATCCTAGGAATACCAATGATACATAAAAGGATATCGATGTATATCCTTTCCATGAAAATTTTGAAAAAAGAATATGATTTACGGGTTAATCGAACAATTCTTCTTCGTAATATTTGCAAAATATTTTTTTGTAATTCGAATCTTTTAGCATCAGAAGTTGTTTTGTTAGAATTCAAATTTTTCTCTGAAGTTATAACCCCCCCTTCGTTTGTCATTTTTTCTATTTCTGTTATGATTGTCTTTGTTTTAACATTAAGATCTTTTATCCTTTGTTCTGCGAATGAACTTTTTGTCCAATTAATAGAGTGAATTATAACGGGTGATTCAGAAATCGTTGGATTATTCTTACTGATTGTTGAATTGTTGTTGTTTTCACCCAATTCATTTATATTTTTGAATCTAAATAGAATACTTTTGATGTTCCATTTTTCTATTTCTTTTAAGCATTTTTCTATTTCTTTTAAGATAGTTACAAACCATTTTTTTCTTTCATTTAAAACTTGTAGAACTAGAAAAAAACGATTTTTGAAATTTTTTTTCAATTGTTTTTTAATTTTTTGAAAAATGGGACCCAAAATTGAAAATGGATTGGGGAAATAAATATCAAGGTACGATTCCACTAGTGTTCCACAAGCTGTTAAAAACCATAAGTCTTTTTTTTTCACGTTTTTTTTTTCAGTAGATCTTTTTTTTTTTTCAGTAGATCTTTTTTTTTTTTCAGTAGATCGTAGCTTAGATTTGTGCCAAGGTTTCAAAACAAAAGGAGATAAGATCCTTATCTGAAGACCCTCTGTGAACCAGTTGTTTGGCAATTCTTTGTGGGATACTGGAATGCCCTGATAGGTGCAATAAATATGCACTTCTTTTTTCCAATCCCTAAAATCTTCTGACCATTCGGGATATTGAAATAATAGCATACGAATGATATTTTTTGTTATTATCAATGAAGGTACTATTATATATTTTCTAAGAATTGATTGGAATATTAATACAAAGCTTCTAAGTATTAGACCATAAAGAATGCTCTCCCAGGCCTCTTCTATTTCTCTAAGTCTTTTTTCGTCGTTGTTTTTTTTTTCCTCTTTTTGATCCTCTTCTATCCTTTCCTCAAAAGCCAAAAATTCTGAATTGTCTGTACCTTCTTTCCTGAAATATTCTTTCAAATATTGGGATATATCATCGAAAAGATCAACAAAAAGAAATTTTTGTATTTTGTCCAAAAAAAGGGGGGAATTGGCATTTTGAAAGAGTTTCCAAGTCACTGTTTTACGCCTTAGAGAGCGCATAGATCCTTTGATTAATTCTCGGGAAAGATCCGGTTCGCGTGAATAATTTAGTAAATACAATTCGTCGTTCTGATCAGTAGAATTACCACCCTCATTGTTATTAGTATTAGAAATTTTCACAGGCCGAATATCTTGAGTGTCATTCTCTGGCTTCTCATCAAAAATCACTATACGTTGGGCGTTTCTGCAACGAATCTGAGGGTCCTCTGATGATCCTTCCGCCAGTTCCTCCAATTCGTCTATTAAGCTGTATGACCATATAGGAACTGTTTTACTGATTTCGTGTATTTTTTCATGGTTCAGATCACTTTCAATTACGTCCAATAAGAATTTTTTTTTTCTTTTTTTTTCTTCGGAATATATTTTGACTTGTTCATGTTCTGGAAATAAATAAAGTCTGTCAAAATTCAAACTTGATACTGATTTTTCCGAAAATTTACTTATTAAGTTAAAAAAAAAACCAATTTCATTTAATAATGATTTTCTATCAAATGGATTTATTTTCTGTTCAAATTCGGGATCTGTATAATGACTATTAATAGAAAGAAGGATACCGTGAATCTTATTGATCAAAATGGATTTTGTTTTGTAAATTTCATTTTCAGGTGGAAAACTGTTTGGCAATTGTCCACGAAAGCATCCATTCAAGAAAGGATCATATATTTGAATTAAATATTTTGTTTTATTCGTATCATTACACAATCTAATTCGGTTTTCTAATACATCCATAGGAAGAAATTGCTTATCTAGAACTTTAGCCCTTTTATAAAATTCATTGCTTAGTTTCTTTCTTTTTTCTTTATTAGTGGAGCTCCAATAATTAGACAATTCATTATAGGAGATTTTATCTCTTGTGAAGAGATCAATTTTATTTTCCATCATTTTAAGAAAAGTATATAAATTAGGTGGATACGTGAAAGATATTCTTTCTTTTCCATCACTTTTACATATATGAAAAAAAAATTGTGAATTTTCATTTCTTACGAAATTGTCAAAGTAATCATTTTTGATATATCGCAATGGACGATTCCATCGTTGATAATCGAAAAGAATAGTTACAAGAGGTAGATCCTCCTCTTTCTGGATGGAAGTTTGATCGTTTTCCGCAAAAAGATAATGAGAAAGTTTTTCTTCCATTTCCGAATCTCTTTCACCATCAATTTCATCATTTTCTTCAGTTTCTATCGGTTCGTCCTTCAAAAAATAAGGAGCCGGTATTCTGCCTAAATGGTGTAAAAGGGTAAGAAATGAAAAAACAACAAATATTTGACCCACATAATTTCGCAATTTGAACAGAATGTACTTATCAAATCGAATAGTTACCTTCGATTTGATCGAATTTATCGAATTATTTTGCTGTAACCAGACTAATATAAATCCAATCAATTTCATCAAAAATATGTGACCAATTAACCAACCAACAAAACTACTTGTCAAGCATAACAATTTATTGTTGCATCGAAAGAGATAAATGTGCACTAATCTTATTAAAATTGAACTTGGAAAAAGAAGGGGGTTTAATAACTGAAAAAGAAGGTTGTTAAAGAATACTTTGTGAATACTAAATTTACGCATTGAATTTGTATTCTTGTATCCAGAATCCAAATAGTAGTGTTTGTCATTTTTGTCTAAGAAATTAAAAAAAAGATATGGTAAAGTTAAGAAAGTTATTGTATGAGGTCTACTCAATGCGAGATGCAAAGGCGCATAATATATCGATATGAACATCATGAGCTGTCCCGTGATAAACCCAGTTGTTGCTGATACTTGCTTCTCGGTCTCCTCTTCCATAACCCAGGCTCTAATAAGGAAGAGATAAGATGGCCCTATAGATAATGTGGTCAGAAATCCATAATAAAATCCGACCACAGCGGCCGAATTCATTATTTTCAGGCATAAAGATAATAGTTCTTGATAAATCATCGGATTCTCCCTTTCGTTTTTGTTTGATAATTCAATATATGTTATTTTTTTTTATGTTATTATATATATATGTTATTATATATATATATATGTTATTTTTTTTTATGTTATTATATATATATGTTATTTTTTTTATGTTATTATATATATATGTTATTATATATATATGTTATTTTTCAAATATTTCGATAGATATCGAAATAGAGAGAGGTAGACTAGAAACGACATCTCTTATCTCAATGACACCAAAAAAAGATGGGGATATTCACTAAATGGAATTTAGTATATGGAATGGATGGAATATAATGAAATAGAACCGCTTTGAGGTTCCCCGTGAAATCAGGCATGGAATGGAGCCATTCATTACCAAGAAGTTCCAGGAGTTATTAAGGAAACTTTATGAGATAGAATTGACCGTTGTTCCTCAGTAGCTCAGTGGTAGAGCGGTCGGCTGTTAACCGATTGGTCGTAGGTTCAAATCCTACTTGGGGAGATTTAACTCCTTCCGAATTAAAAAATTCGGAAGGAAAGGGTTCACTTGTAAAGTAAAAGTAGGTAACGCCTTCCCCCTGTCTTTGTTTCTATTACATTTGTAAAGTAAAAGTAGGTAACGCCTTCCCCCTGTCTTTGTTTCTATTACATTGTATCTCATCGTATCCCATTGCTTAGTATTTGAGACTCGCCGTCAATACCTAGGTGTAGGTTCGGGATACTCCTTTGTTCCACAGCACGAG